TAGGTGTTGAAAGGATCGAACTTCCGACCATTGTGGTGTAAACACAACACTCTACCACTGAGTTAAACACCTAATTTCTTGCACAGGCCCCATTAGGGGGGCCCAACGTATAACTAGTCTGTAAGCTCATTAGCTTGAGACTCTACTCAATGTATATACTTATCTAAAGAAACTGCTTCTACAACTATAGGCATAAAAGAATGATTTGCCCCACATATTTCTGAACATTGACCATAAAATATTCCCGGCCTTTTTACAAAAAAACTTGTTTGATTTAAACGCCCTGGTACCGCGTCTATTTTAACACCTAAAGACGGTACTGCAAATGAATGTATTACGTCCGCCCCAGTCACTAGCACTCTTACTTGTGTTTGTATTGGCACGACTAGTCTATTATCCACCTCTAATAATCTTAAATCCCCACTTTCTAAATCTGATGTAGGAACCATATATGAGTCAAACTCTAAAGTGTCTGTTGGATAGTCTGAGTATTCGTAAGATCAGTACCATTGATGCCCTATTGCTTTAATAGTTAAGGCTGGGTCTACTACTTCGTCCATTAAATATAATAATTTTAAAGAAGGAAACGCTATGAATATTAAGATTGCTGCGGGGATAAGAGTTCAAATAATTTCTATTAAAGTACCATCTGTTAAATATCTGTCATAATGTTTACCAGTCAAAGCACGCATAATCAATCACAATACTGTCGTGATGATTATCATTAATATAAACATTATTTGATCATGAAAATATATAACCTCCTCCATAACAGGGCTGGCCGCATCTTGAAAGCCTAATTGTCACGGTTCAGGTACATCTTTAAACCCCAAGGATAAACCCCATAGTGCATCCACTGACATTTTTATCTTACAGCATGTACATACACTATCGGCCGCCATTGTGTGCATATCACGCGGTATGTGTAAGCCGCCAGATTTGTACGAAATTTGAGCCAACGACTTATTGTGCAGAGAGATAACATGAGTCCATATTTAGCTCGTTGACTCTTTTCAACTAACCATAAAGATATAGGTACACTATATTTATTATTTGGTGCCTTTGCCGGTATGATTGGTACCGCGTTTAGTATGTTGATAAGATTAGAATTATCAGCACCTGGAACAATGCTAGGGGATGATCAACTATATAATGTAATAGTTACTGCTCATGCATTTGTAATGATTTTCTTCTTAGTTATGCCCGTTATGATAGGAGGGTTTGGTAATTGATTATTACCTCTATATATAGGGGCACCAGATATGGCTTTTCCTCGATTAAATAACATAAGTTTCTGACTATTACCACCAGCTCTAATTTTATTATTAGGTTCAGCTTTTGTAGAACAAGGAGCAGGTACTGGATGAACAGTATATCCGCCATTGGCTGGAATACAATCACACTCAGGAGGATCAGTAGATATGGCGATATTTAGTCTTCATTTAGCAGGGGTTTCATCAATACTTGGAGCAATAAATTTTATTACAACTATATTTAATATGCGAGCTCCAGGAATAACAATGGATCGACTTCCACTATTTGTTTGATCAATTTTAATAACTGTATTTTTACTATTATTATCTTTACCAGTTTTAGCAGGTGCTATAACTATGTTATTGACTGACCGAAATTTTAATACAACCTTTTTCGACCCCGCTGGAGGTGGTGATCCTATATTATATCAACACTTATTCTGATTTTTTGGTCATCCAGAGGTTTATATTTTAATTATACCAGGATTTGGTATGGTATCTCAAATAGTTCCTACCTTTTCGGCTAAAAAACAAATATTTGGTTACCTAGGAATGGTGTATGCTATGTTATCAATTGCAATTTTAGGGTTTATAGTTTGAGCTCACCACATGTTTACAGTGGGAATGGATGTTGATACAAGAGCTTACTTCACTGCTGCAACAATGATAATAGCAGTTCCAACAGGAATTAAAATATTTAGTTGATTAGCAACTATTTACGGTGGTTCTTTAAGATTAGATACACCAATGCTTTGGGCGGTAGGATTTATATTTTTATTTACTTTAGGTGGTCTAACAGGAATAGTATTAGCTAATAGTTCTTTAGATATAGTTTTACACGACACTTATTATGTTGTAGCTCACTTCCACTATGTATTATCAATGGGAGCAGTTTTTGCGATATTCGGGGGATTCTACTACTGATTTGGTAAAATAAGCGGATATTGTTATAATGAAGTGTACGGGAAAATACATTTCTGACTAATGTTTATCGGAGTAAATTTAACTTTCTTCCCACAACACTTTTTAGGCTTAGCTGGTCTACCTAGACGATATTCAGATTTTGCTGATAGTTTTGCAGGGTGAAACCTTATTAGTTCTTTAGGTTCAACTATCTCAATAATTGGCGTAATATGATTCATATATATTGTTTATGACGCTTATGCTAAAGAAATAAAATTTATGGGTTGAATAGAAGATAATGGTTATTACCCATCTTTAGAATGAGCACAAACATCTCCACCAGCTCATCATACATATAATGAGTTACCTTTTGTTTGCATCGGGCGAAATTAAGCCCGAATTGGGAGGAAAGATGGCAGAGTGGTTAATGCGGTTGTCTTGAAAACAACAGCCCTTTTGTGGGCTCATGGGTTCAAATCCCATTCTTTCCTTTAAGATAAAATAAATGTATGTTTAAATAAGAGGGGGGGTTATAGTTTAAAGAAAAACGCTTGCTTGTCGAGTAATTAATCCGGGTTCGAGTCCCGGTAACCTCGTGTAAAAAATAAACTTATTGTTGCGTTATAGCATAATTGGTATTGCAGTTGTTTGCAAAACTTCTTATATAGGTTCAAATCCTATTAACGCATTTTGGTGTGTAACTCAATTGGTAGAGTAGTAGGCTTTTAACTTAAAGGTTGATGGTTCAAATCCATCCATACCAATGTAGAAAGAAAAAGGAGATGCTCGCGACAATAATTAAAATATTAGCAATAATAATCCCATTATTAATCTCAATCGCTTATTTAACCTTAGCAGAACGGAAAGTTTTAGGGTATATGCAGTGTAGAAAAGGACCTAATGTTGTTGGAGTATATGGTTTATTGCAACCTATAGCAGATGGTGTAAAATTATTTACAAAAGAAATGATTATTCCTAACCATGCTAACATTTTCATATATATAATGGCTCCAATTTTATCATTAGTTTTAGCTTTTATAGCTTGAGCTGTTATACCTTTTACACAAAATGTAGTTTTAAGTGATTTAAATATAGGAATATTATACTTATTTGCAGTTTCGTCAATAAGTGTTTATTCAATATTAATGTCAGGATGGGCAAGTAACTCTAAATATGCCTTTTTAGGTGCAATTAGGGCGGCAGCACAAATGGTAAGTTATGAGGTATCAATTGGGTTAATAATAATTTCTGTTGTATTATGCGCAGGTTCATTAAACATTACAGACATCGTAACAGCTCAAAGTAAAATATGATTCATATTTCCTCTTTTTCCCGCTGCTATTATGTTTATTGTTTCCGCTTTAGCTGAAACAAACAGAGCTCCATTTGATTTAACAGAAGGAGAGTCAGAACTAGTTTCGGGCTATAATGTAGAATATTCTTCAATGTCTTTTGCCTTATTTTTTTTAGCTGAATATGGTCATATAATTTTAATGAGTGCTTTTACTACTATTTTATTTTTAGGGGGATGGAAAGCTCCAATGATGGAGTCAATTTTTAAAGGAAGTGTAGTATGATTTGCAATTAAAACAGCCTTAATAATATTCTTATTCATCTGAGTTAGGGCATCTTTCCCTAGAATTCGATATGATCAATTAATGGCTCTACTTTGAAAATCATATTTACCCCTCAGTTTAGGCCTTGTTGTATTAGTGTCTAGCATTCTTATTGGGTTTAATGGTTTACCTCCTTTTGGTGGTATATAAATAAACGAATAATTGCGGCGTACTAAAAAAAGTACGCTGATATCAAGCCTTTATAGCTTAATTGGTAGAGCATTTACCTTGTAAGTAAAATAGTGTGGGTTCAATTCCTACTAAAGGCTAATAACAATTATTTACAAGGTATGAAATATATTGATTATGTGGAGAAATTAGGTGTTTAACTCAGTGGTAGAGTGTTGTGTTTACACCACAATGGTCGGAAGTTCGATCCTTTCAACACCTATAAATGCCACAATTAGATACAGTAACCTTTTTAACGCAGTATACTTGAACATTAATAGCTTTATTCATCTTATTTTCTTTACTAGTAACAAAAATATTACCTCAAATTGAAAAGATTTTGAAGATAAGATCAACACCCCTTAGTTCTAAGGTTTTAAGAAAAACGACAGACCCACAACTTATCAAAAAGTTGTTACAACTATAAAATGACAGCAGCATATTTTGATCAGTTTAATATTGTTAGTTTAATAACAATACGAGCCCCATTTTTAGGGGACTTCGCAGTAAGTTTTACTAATTCATCATTAATGATGTTATCTGTAATTACTGTGTTTTGATTATTGTTTAAGGGGGAAAAAATTATACCAACAAGATGACAATTAATTATGGAATTAATGCACTCAGTTATCCGTACAATGATAAGAGATAACTTAGGCAAAGAGGGGGCCAAATATTTCCCATTTGTACTATGTCTCTTTATTTTTATTGTATTATTGAATGTTTTTGGGTTATTCCCTTATGTCTTTACACCAACAGTACACATAATAGTAACTTTTGGTTTATCATTGTCAATACTAATAGGAGTTACAATAATTGGGTTATTTAAGTTTAGAGCAAACTTTATGAGTTTATTTGTGCCAGGAGGTGCGCCATTAGCTTTAGCTCCCTTTTTAGTGCTAATTGAGACAATTAGTTATTTATCTCGAGCTATTTCATTAGGGGTTCGACTAGCAGCAAATTTATCAGCAGGACACCTTTTATTTGCAATATTATCGGGCTTTACTTTTGATATGTTAACTAATGGACTTGCTCTTTTAAGTGTATTTCCTATGCTGATAATGATATTTATTACACTTTTAGAGATGGCTGTAGCTGTAATACAGGCCTATGTGTTTTGTTTGTTAACGACAATTTATTTAGGGGATACAGTAGCATTACATTAATTTATTACACACCATATAGGCGACGGATTAAATCGGCGCCCCAAACACCCATAGCTCAATTGGTAGAGCATTTACCTTCTAAGTAAATGGTTGTAGGTTCAATTCCTGCTGGATGTTTTAATAAAATCGACTAAAAATTTTTTATTTCTTTGGTTAAGTGAGTTCAAATCTCACAGTCGATAAATGTCACATCAATATCATCCTTATCACTTAGTAGATCCAAGCCCATGGCCCTATATAGGTGGTTGTGGAGCTTTATTTACTACTATTGGGGCTGTAATGTATTTTCATTATAATCAAGCTTGAGTAGTACTTTTAGGGTTAACTACATTAGGGTTTACAATGATCGTATGATGGCGAGATGTAATTAGAGAGTCTACTTTTCAAGGACACCACACATTAATAGTAAAACAAGGATTAAAGTATGGAATGATCTTATTCATAATTTCAGAAGTTTGNTTTTTCNTTTCGTTTTTTTGAGCCTTCTTTCATAGTAGCTTAGCACCTGCTATAGAAATAGGAGCAGTTTGACCACCTAAGGGAGTTGACGTATTGAACCCATTTTCTGTTCCTTTATTAAATACAGCTGTTTTATTAAGTTCAGGGGCAACTGTAACTTGAGCTCATCATGGTATTATTAGTGGTAAAAGAAAAGAAGCAATAATAGGGTTAACATTAACTGTATTATTAGGTATATTATTTACAAGTTTACAAGCAATGGAGTATTATGAGGCTCCTTTTGCTATATCAGACTCAGTATATGGTTCAACTTTCTTCGTAGCCACAGGCTTTCATGGTCTCCATGTAATAATCGGAACAACATTTTTAATGGTATGTTTAGTAAGATTGATAGCATACCAATTAACCCGACACCATCACTTTGGATTTGAGGCCTCAGCCTGATATTGACATTTTGTGGATGTAGTTTGATTGTTTCTTTATGTTTGCATATATTGATGGGGGAGTTAAATAAAGGTACCCCCATCAATGGACGACCACTAACCCTCGTTAATAAGGTAGAAATAATTAGTTAAGTGATAGAGAAATAAAATATAGCACAGGCAGCTTAATTGGTTGAGCGTAACACTGAAAATGTTTAGATTGTTGGTTCGAGTCCAATCCTGGGCAATAGTGAATTTTATGGTAACGGGGTTAATTGTATTGGTTCAATTCCAATATTACCAAAAGGCTTTGATTTTGGGCCAGATAGAAGGCGAGCGGCACTTATAATACATGCTAGTCGAGTGGTTAAGACCCACGGCGCACAGGTGAGTAATGTTCTGGAACCAACCAATTGGACCTGTAAAACAGGATTAAATTAATTGTCAATTGATGGGCCAGAATCGTATTAGGTAGAAGGCGGGACAAAAGCCAGCCTTGCCGAAGATGCGTAGCTGAAAGGCCACACTCTCACTGAAACAAGGGGGAGACTCAAAAAGAGGCAGCAGTAGAGAATATTGTGCAATATACGAAAGTATGACACAGAGATGTCGCATATATAGACCGTCAAATATACGTGCCAGCAGACGCGGTTATACGTAAGGTCTAAGTCTTTGTCGGGAAACAGGCGTAAAGGGTGTGTAGGCGCTAATTGAGTTAATTCAGGTAAATAGAACTTTTATGTAGCGGTAGAATGCTTTTATATAAAATGGAATACCAGAGGCGAAGGCGATTTACTAAAAAAACTAACGCTGAAACACGAAAGTGTAGGGAGCAAACAGGATTAGATACCCTGGTAGTCTACACTGTAAACTATGAGTGTGAGATGTAGCTTATGTCATAGAAAACTCGAGATCACTCCGCCTGAAGAGTACGATCGCAAGATTAAAATTCAAAAANTTTGGCGGTTCACTATTCCAATTAGAGGAGCGTGTAGTTTAATTCGACATTACGCGAGTAACCTTACCAAAACTTGCATAATTAAAATTACGGACTAATTAGTCTGGTGTCTAAATGACTATTATTTACAGGTATTGCATGGCCGTCGTCAGTTCGTGTTGTGAAATCAATAGAACGAACGCAACCCTTATTAGTTATTGCAGACCTCGCATGAATTATTTTATGTGGAGCTGGGCAATCTAAAATGAGGTCGACGTCAGGTCCTTATGATCCTAATGTTTTGGGCTACATATGCGCTACACTGTTATATACAAAGGAAACAACAAAGAAGTCCTAAAGTATAAGCACGGAAGTGGGTCTGAAATGACCCTCTGAAGTTGGATTTAATAGTAATCGGAAAGTAGAGCGTTCCGGTGAATGTGGCTCTAGTGTTCGTACAAATCGCCCGTCACCTCATCCCAGTTGGATGCTCCCAAAGTGTTAAAAGGGCCTATAAATTTAGGGCATAAACTACAATGTTTTAGGTCAATATTTTATAGAAGCCTGCTTAATATCACGGAAGTTTGACGAGGATGAGTAAGTCGTAACATAGCTGCGGTACTGGAAAGTGTTGCAGGATTCATGCCTTTATAGCTCAATTGGTAGAGCATTTACCTTGTAAGTAAAATAGTGTGGGTTCAATTCCTACTAAAGGCTAGAAAATTTATGATCGAATTAACTAAAATAATATTCATCCAACAAAAAANGCTTGTTTAATTATGACTGAATTATCAGCAAAATTTATTGGGGCAGGAGCTGCGACTGTAGGTGCTGCAGGAAGTGGAGCCGGAATTGGGACAGTTTTTGGTAGTCTAGTTATCGGTTACGCCCGAAATCCATCTTTAAAACAACAATTATTCACATATGCTATCTTAGGGTTTGCCCTTTCAGAAGCAATGGGATTATTTTGTTTAATGATGGCATTCTTAATCTTATTTGGATTATAACTTCTAGGTAGTAAAGAATGCTTAATATCTTTTGTAATTTAGGAGCTCAATGAGCCTCCTTGTTAGATGAGATGGCTGAGTCAGGTAAAGCGACAGTTTGCTAAACTGTGACCATCTTATAGGTCCATGGGTTCAAATCCCATTCTCGTCGTTTACATCAGGGAATAGATTAATTGGTGGATTATCTGCTTTGGGAGTAGAAGGTTATGGGTTCAAGTCCCATTTCCCTGAAATTTTATTAAGTAGGACACATTTTAAGCTATGAGAGATAAAAAGATGTTAGGATTAATATTTACATTGCTCTTAATCGGGGCGTTACACGTGATGTTTATACCAAGAGAAAATAGTATTAAATTAAAGCTTGCAGCTTTACAGTGAACTTTAGCCACATTAACTGCTACAATAATATTATGAATCTCATTTGACGGCGAGGGCCAATTTCAAGCAACTCAAATAATAGAATGGATAAGTAGCACAACTGATCTATGATCTAGTGGAATGGTTGTTTTTGCAGTTGATGGTATATCTATATTTTTTATAATTTTAACAGCACTATTAATTCCAATATGTATATTAATCAGCTGAAACTCTATAAAATTCCTTCTTAAAGAGTTTTTATTATGTTTAATATTTTTAGAAATTTTATTAATGGGTGTTTTTACTGCGTTAGATTTATTATTATTTTACATATTATTTGAGGGAATACTAATACCAATGTTTTTAATCATAGGCATATGAGGGGCAAGAGAAGAAAAAGTCTTAGCCTCATATTATTTCTTCTTTTACACTTTAATCGGTTCTGTGTTTATGTTATTAGGAATATTTGTATTATATAGTAATACAGGGACGACAGATTATCAAACATTGTGTGGACTTCGACTTAATGGCGAAACCCAAAAATGAGTGTTTATGGGCTTTTTTGTAAGTTTAGCTATTAAAATACCTAAGATCCCATTTCATATTTGACTACCTCAAGCTCATGTTGAAGCTCCATGTGCTGGTTCAGTAATGTTAGCTGGAGTTTTATTAAAAATAGGGGGATATGGTTTTATAAGATTTTCCTGACCAATATTACCTGAGGCTTCAGAATACTTTGCCCCTTTAATATTAACATTAAGCTTGCTTGCTGTGATTTATGGAAGTTTAACAACTTGCAGACAAGTAGACTTTAAAAGGCTAATTGCTTATTCCTCAGTTGCCCATATGGGCTTAGTTACTTTAGGGATATTTACACACACAATTCAAGGGCTAGTTGCAGCAATTTTTTTAATGTTAGCTCACGGTCTTGTAAGTTCTTCATTATTTATAATTGTAACTCTTTTATACGAACGGCATCATACTCGTCTTATTAAATACTATCGTGGTATGACAATTACAATGCCAATTTTTGCCACAATAATGTTGTTAATGACTTTAGCTAATATAGCAGTACCTTTAAGTTGTAATTTTGTGGGAGAGTTTTTATCGTTATTAGCCGCATTTGAATATAGTATTATAGTTGGTGTATTAGCCTCTCTAGGTATGGTTTTAGGTGCAGCATATTCTCTTTATTTATATAATAGGGTGTGTTTTGGTAATTCATCTAATTACATTATCTTTTCTAGAGATGTAAATAGACGAGAATTTTATACTCTGCTGCCATTAGTGGCATTAACAATTTTAATGGGAATATATCCTTCTGCCATAATAGACACAGTAAAAGGTACTATTATATTCCAAGAAAGCCACACATGATAAAGTGTGGTAGACCGGTGGAAGTAGCTTAGTCGGTAAAGCGTGGGTTTGTGGGACCTAAGACCGAGAGTTCAAGTCTCTTCTTTCACCCGCTCCCATCGTCTAGTGGTCAGGACATTTGGTTTTCAACTAAAAAACAGGGGTTCAATTCTCCTTGGGAGTACAGTGGAAGGGTTATTTTATATATTTGCATTAGGTGTTATAATATCTGGGATAATGGTAATCTCAGCACTTAATCCAATACATTCAGTGTTTTGGTTAATAGTAGTATTTTTGGGCGCTTCAGCTCTATTTATTTTATTAGGTATTGACTTTATAGCATTAATATTTTTAATCGTTTATGTGGGAGCAATTGCGATATTATTTTTGTTTGTAATTATGATGCTAAATCTTACTGACCTTGAGGGGGGCGGGGATATGTCAAATTATATTCCAATTGGCTCTGGAATAGGAGTTCTTTTATTATTTGAAGTTTTAATTATGGGAAGAGAAGCCACTGCATATAATTATCGAGACATAGATCACGAATGCTTAAAAGGAGGAGTTGACGCATGAGATGCCTCTATAGAAATAATAAAATCCTCAAATATAGAAGTCTTAGGGCGAATTTTATACACAGATTATTACTATTTATTTATCATAGCAAGCTTTATATTATTAGTAGCAATGATAGGAGCTATAGTTTTAACTCATGAGTTAGGAGCAGAGTTAAAAAGACAAGATCTTTTCACACAAACAAGTCGATCATTATGGCAATAATCGCACTAAACGCTATAGTGGTTTATAGCCACAATACCCCCTCTGATTAAGAAAACCAAATGAGCGCGGAATTTTATGGTATTTTCATAGCGTTGTGCCTTAGCATAGTCATATCTGTTGCTATCTCCGGCGCCTCTTATATTTTAGGAGTTAAACAACCGGATATTGAAAAAGTATCTGTTTATGAATGCGGCTTTGACCCATTCGAATCATCTCGAATCCCATTTTCTGTAAGATTTTTCTTAATTGGTATTTTATTTTTAATTTTTGACCTCGAAATATCATTCCTTTTCCCCTGAAGTGTTGTTTATAACCAAATTTCTTTATTTGGTTATTGAACTATGATAATATTTTTATTCATATTAACTTTAGGCTTAATATACGAGTGGATGAAGGGTGGGCTAGAATGAGAATAACCACTAAGGGTCTAATTAGCGGGCCCGCTAATAGTGTTCGTAGTTTAAAGGTAAAATTACTGTCTTCGGAACAGAGGATAGGGGTTCGATTCCCTTCGGACATTAGGGGGTAGGTTATTAATCATACCTCGAAAAAACTAAATGTATTATGAATATTTTACAGTAGGGACCATATTATTTATTTTAGGGGTTCTAGGTATAGTACTTAATAGAAGTAACCTTATAATCATGTTGATGTCCATAGAGTTGATGTTATTGGCAATTTCTTTTTTATTTTTAATCAATTCGGTGGTAATTGATAATTTAATAGGACAAATTTTTACTATAATTATTTTAACTGTCGCTGCAGCGGAAACGTCTATAGGTCTGGCCATACTAGTAGCCTACTACAGGATTAGGGGCACAATTGCTGTAAAATCTCTAAACTTACTTAGGGGCTAATTATTAGTATGGCTCTTGCTTGGGGTGCTAGCTCAATGGCGAAGAGTGTCGGTTTTGCACATCGAAGGTTACAGGTTCAAGTCCTGTGCACTCCAAGGTGTAATAGTTTAGTGGGTAAAACAATAGCCTCATATGCTATATTCAGAGGTTCAACTCCTCTTTACACCTGTAATTAATTTTCTAGACACCCTGACATCTTTATATTGGTGCTAATATAAATACTAATGTGCAACTACCCCACCAGTAGTTCGCTGGAATAACAGCTTATTTTCCAGGTATCCCACTAGTGGAGTAATTATTAAAAAGTAGGCAAAATATATTATTGAAGATATTTGTCCTATTAAAACATACGGGTCTTCAACAGGTTCACCACCTATTCAAGTTAGTACTAAAAAGTTGGCCACAAAGATTCAAAAGAATAATTTTCCAAGTGGTCTAAAAGTTAATCCTCTAAGAAGACTTTTATGTAGTACAGGTAAAAGGAAAAGAATTAAAATACTTGCGAACAAGGCTAATACACCACCCAGCTTATTAGGTATAGAACGTAATATTGCATAGGCAAATAAAAAATACCACTCTGGTCGTATGTGGACAGGGGTTACTAAAGGATTGGCTTGTTTAAAGTTTTCTGCGTCTCCTAATAAATTTGGTGCGAAGAACACAAGAACTGTTAACAATATAACCATTAATATTCAACCATATAAGTCCTTAAAAGTATAATAAGGATGAAAAGGTATTACATCGATATCACCCCTTACCCCTATTGGATTATTAGAACCCTCTTCGTGTAAAAGAAATATATGTATTAAGGCTAATGCAGCTAATATAAAAGGTAATAAATAATGAAGACTGTAAAATCGGTTTAATGTAGCATTAGACACACTATAGCCACCTCAAACTCATTCAACTATATCATTCCCTACATATGGAATAGCTGATAAGAAATTAGTTATTACCGTAGCAGCTCAAAAAGACATTTGACCCCAAGGCAATACATAACCAATAAAGGCTGTGGCCATCATTAATAAAAATATTACTATTCCGATATTTCACACCATTTCTCTGCTATAACTTCCGTAGTATAGTCCTCTCCCTATGTGCATATATGCGCATAAAAAGAATATAGAGGCTCCGTTAGCGTGTATAGCTTTTAATACAAACCCATAATTTACATCTCGCATAATGTGTGCAACAGAGGCAAAAGCTAGATCTGTTTCAGGGCAATAATGCATTGCTAAAAATATTCCTGTTACTATTTGTATAATCAAGCAAATACCTAACGTTGATCCAAAATTTCATAAATAACTTATATTTGAGGGCGAAGGTACATCTATAAATGTTTCATTGACTATGGATAGGACAGGATTTTCTTTTCTAAAAGCCCTTGTCATTTGGGGTTGGCAGGACTTGAACCTGCATTAACTGGGCCTAAACCAGCCGTGTTCACCGTTTACACCACACTCCCTTATGGGGTAGAGTACAGTTGTACCCCCCTTTTAGCTAAACATAATGTATGCCCATTGTTGTGATGCGAAGCCACCTACTCCGCTTCCTGATATAAATAGGGTTGTAAACACTAACATAATTAAGGCATAATTAAAGACTAGACCAGATTGAAGATTACTAATTTTTTGGCTAACACCTATAATTAATTTAGATATCCCCCTAGGTCCAATTATTTCAAGTAAGCCTCTATCTATTACACGATAAGAAATTAAATGCCCGAATTTTCATGCTTTTGCAACCAAGAAATGATTAATTATATAATTAAATTGTCAGGCTGAATTTAAAAAAGTGTATATTGCAGGATTAAACAAGTTCACCACCGTTTGTGGTTTTATTTTAGGAAGGAACATTTTAAAGCCGCTTAATGTATTATAGCTTAAAAAGGCTAAAGTAGCTCCTAATAAACTTAAAACAACAGGAACAAGTTTTATTGAACTTGGTATTATAGGAGGTAATACTGTTCCTACCACAACCTCTCTGGCTATATACCCCACAAAAATGCTTCCTAAAGCTAATAAAAATAGGGGAAGTGTAATATTTCAAGAAGATTCATGAACATTCATTAAAACTTCTTTTTTAGAGTTAGTATTAGAAATAAAAGTTAAATATATTAATCTTATTGAATAAAATGCAGTTAATAAAGCTGAAAAGGCCCCCAACCAGTAAGCAAAAATTAGATAATATTTATCATAAACTAGCTCTAAAATTAAATCTTTAGAGTAAAATCCTGTTAAATACGGGAATCCCATTAAAGATAGAGACCCTATAAGTATCATTACATACGTAAAGGGTATAGATCTAATTAGACCTCCCATTTTTCTCATGTCTTGTTCATCCGCTAATGCATGAATTACAGAGCCTGCGCTTAAGAATAATAGGGCCTTAAAAAAAGCATGGTTCATTAAATGGAATAAACTAGTTGAATAGTTGGATACCCCGCAAACCATTACCATGTACCCTAACTGACTACACGTAGAATAAGCAATAACTTTCTTTAAGTCATTTTGTACTAATCCAACCGTGGCAGCAAAAAAGGCTGTTAAGGCTCCTACAACTGTTGTAACAGTTAATGCTAAAGGAGAACCCTCGAAAAGAGGCCCAGACCGTATTATTAGAAAAACCCCGGCTGTAACCATTGTGGCAGCATGAATTAATGCCGACACAGGCGTTGGACCTTCCATAGCATCTGGAAGTCAAGTATGTAGACCTAGTTGAGCAGATTTACCCACTGCCCCAATAAGTAATAATATACATATTAAAGCTATGCTATTAGGTTGAGATACTTCATTCACCGTACTAAATACTGTTGAAAATTCTAAGCTTCCGAATTCTTTAAATATAGCAAACATACCCAAAACTAATCCAATATCTCCGACTCTGTTTACCAACATGGCTTTTATAGCTGCTTTATTGGCTTGGATTCTTGTAAGTCAAAAATTTATTAATAAATAAGAACATAAACCAACACCTTCTCAACCTATAAATAATTGAACATAATTATCACTTGTTACTAAAACAATCATAAAAAAAGTAAATAAGGATAAATATGACATAAATCTGGGTATATGTGGATCTCCTGACATGTAGCCAGTTGAATAAATATGAACTAAGGCTGAAACACTAGTAACAACAACTAGCATTATGCCTGTTAAGGCGTCAAATTGTAGGCCAAAATAAATAGTTAATAAATCTGAATCGAATCATCTTCATAATTTTATATATGTGGAAGAGGCATTAATATTTGTTTCATAAAATATTAACATTGATAACACTCAAGATATTACTATACTACTTGAAGTAAAAATCCCTGCACCTTTCTCACCAATTTTTCTTCCGAATAAACCAGATATTGCAGCACTTAATAATGGTATAAATAATACTAATAGATACATCTCTTTTTCTCTCACCAAAAATTTTATTGATACAAAGGCGTGTTGTTACCCGCCACTGCGGCGGGTTAATATTTTTATAACAACACTATCCTTGCAGATTATTAATATAGCCCCATCGTAGCATCATGTGCTATTTGTAATAACAGGTTTGGAGATATCATTATGAATAGTATTATATATAGTGATAATCCGATTAATATTGATCTTCTGAATTCTCCTCTTTTATCTCCTGTAAGTACATCTTTTCAAATTAAAAGAGAAGATTCTGCTTGAAAGTAAATTATTTTTACTATTCTTACATAATATACCCCCGCTATAACGGAGCAAAGCACGGCTATGATTGAAGTTAAATAATATTGAGAGGATATTCCACATAATAACACTAACCACTTACTAAAAAACCCTGCTAAAGGTGGGATTCCGGCTGTAGACAGAAAAGTAAAAGCTAGGGTTACTGCCATAATAGGATGTCTCCTAGAAAGGCCGCTAAACTCCACTATTAAGTTTTTAGATAATCCTAATGTTAGTATTATTGAAAAACTACATATAGACATTATAACATATATAATCATATATATTAAGCTTGCTTGAATACTTTCAAATGAACCAATTGTTACACCAAAAAGAACAAACCCCATGTGACCAATACCACTATATGCTAATAGTCGTTTAATTTTAGTTTGATTTAAGGCCCCTATAGCTCCATATATCATAGATAGTATTGCACTTGCTAATAATACATTAACTACTGGTCCTATTTGAACTAAAATAGCAAACACACTAACTTTTGGCACTATAGCCAATAGTGCGGTTGTTGTTGTTGGTGCTCCCTCATATACATCGGGGGCTCACATATGGAATGGCGCAGCAGATAGTTTAAATAATAACGAAATTGTTATAAGAATTTTTCCTACCTCACCATTTGATGTAAGAGCACATATTTGTCCACCAGCATGTACGCTTGTTTCACCGGTTAAACCATAAAGTAAAGCACATCCAAATAAAAATAGGCCGGATGATAACGCCCCTAAGACAAAATATTTAAGCCCGGCTTCAGCGCCGTATGCACTATCTCTTTTTAATGCGGTTAAAACAAATAAGGATAAAGTTTGTAATTCAATGGCTAAATAAACAGAAAGTCAATTAATTGATGAAACTAAAAGCACAGATCCCAGTGTTACAATTAAAATTAAAACGGGGGAATCAAATGATGCTTGTCCCGAAATTTTGGTGTCTTTCAACATTAATAATATAGAAATAGACCCTACTATAATAATTAATTTTGTAATAGATATTCAACTATTAATTGTCAAAAGCCCGTTTGTTAGATCAAGCGTCTTATCTTCTCAAAATAAAAACTGTTCGTTAGGGAGGGCCATTAATCCTGTAACCAACAAAATTATTATTGCTGTTTTTAATGTTGGCTGATAAACTCCATAGATAACCAGGACCAACACTGCTAGACTTAGAAATAATTCTGGATAAAAAGCTTCATACATTTCTTTATTGTCTTTAAACTCAACACTCCTAAAATTATTACAGGAGTGGGGTTAAAGCAGAGGTAGGAATCGAACCTACATACCTAGATCATGAGTCTAGTGACCAACCATTAGTCTACTCTACATGAAGGATTAAATTACTTGTTACACACAGTGGGAATTGAACCCACAACCGCTGATTGGAAGTCAACCATTTTACCGTTAAACTATGCGTGCTAGTCTTGTAATCGCCACTAATGGGACTTGAACCCATATTATATCAGATTTTAAGTCTGACGTGTCTACCTATTCCACCACAGTGGCCAACTAAGTATAATTATTTAGTGAGAGAGAGATTCGAACTCTCGACCGTTTTCACGGACTCCGTTTACAGCGGAGCGCATTAACCTCTCTGCCATCTCACTTACTAGCAAGATTGGATTTGAACCAATTACCCTTCCATTATCAATGGAAAGCTCAACCAATTAAGCTGCTTGCTATAGGGGTTAGATAGTACTAGACTGAGTTGGACTCGAACCAACTTTCTTATTGTTATGAGCAACATGCTTTACCAAATAAGCTATCAGCCTTATTTTCATTCAGGAGATACTGGAATCGAACCAATGCTAATAACTTTGAAGGCTACTGGCCTACCATTAACCGAATCTCCTTAAATATTACTCTACAAATCAGAATCGAACTGATATTCTTTTGGTTAACAGCCAAAAGCTTTACCATTAAGCTATTGTAGAGGACAATAGGAGTGTGGGAATCGAACCCACATTGTCGGGTCCAAGGTCCAATGCTTTACCATTAAGCTAACTCCCAAATTTATTTAGTGGGGTTATTCCTTTTATTATACTGGTCTTTCAATAAAAATAAAAATAGTCAGATTTCAAAAAAACAATAAATAGGTGCAGCGATTAAACATTGAATGATTATATCCGATGGAGATAAAATGGCTCCTATCATCAGACTTGCTATAATTATTGTAGGTCTTATCCATCAGTGTTTAATTATAAAACGTGAGGGCATAAAAGAAGGAGCAAATCATAATAAAGTTATTATAATACCTATACATACGATTAAGCCAGTTAATTTTATTAAATAATTAGATAACTCACTCGCTTTAATATTAACTTCTATGGGGGGATAAGTAGAAGAGAACCCTCCCACAAATTTTAATATTACCGGGTTAATTCAGCTATATCCAATGTAAATAGTTAATAAATAAGTTATAATACACAATAAAAAAGATTTTAATAATACTCTATACTCATAGTAATGATAACCAGGAGCTATAAATAAAATTAATTGAAAAATAATTATAGGTATCATTACAAAAAAAGCAAGACCACAAGAGATTAATAAATAAGAAAATAATCCCTCATATACATTGGTCAAAATTAGTTTTAATTGAATTTCATCATTCATAGAATTTAAATAAAAAACTAAAAATATTATTTCTTCACAATAATTATAACCTATAACTATTGTTACTATAAAACCTAAAATTAAATAAATTCCTCTTAACTTTAATTCATTTAAATGTCTAGTCAAACTATCTTAAAACTTCCGCCCGCGGCAAGCGGACGGGCTTGAAAAAATCAGTATGCCGGGCATTAGTAATCTTAAGCGGACTACGTTGCCGTAGCTCACACACAGATCCTATTAACGTCCTTATCTTGAACGGCCCTGAGTCGTTAAACGACGGAAACAAAAAATTATATTAGTCTTCTCGCTTTAGATGCATTCAGCGATTATACTTTTCGTCGTAGCTACCCAACATGTAATTACAATTGGTACACCAGTGGACGATTATCCTTCGGTCCTTTCGTACTAGAAGATAATATATATAATGTTTCCTTTACAAATTGTAGATAGAAACCGTGCTATCTCACGATGCACTGAACTCAAATCATGTACGGTTTTAATGGACGAACAGTCCAACCCTTGGAAACGGCTGCACCTCCAGGATACCGCAATTCAACATCGAGGTCGCAAACATCGTCGTCGATATGAACTCTTGAACGATATTACGCTGTTATCCCCATGGTAACTTTTATCCGTTGATCGTTAACTATTTCACTCTATATTAACGGGTCATTATAACCGCCCATATAGGCCCTGCTCAGATTGTCATCTTTACAGTCAGGCTTTATACTATTATATCTTTACCCTGTGTACGCCTTCGTTACTTTTTAGAAGGCGGTCGCCCCAACCAAACTGTCTGACTTACACGTTTCGTCGGTTTTGCCGTCTAAGTCCCCCTCAAAATTAAAGAGTGGTTTTAGAATGTTTATACACTCTTCCCACCAATAATACAATTAATTTGATGTGAACAGTATAAGTTTCCAGTAAAGCTCAATGGGGTCTTCTCGTCTAACAATTTGTACGTAGCATCTTCACTACGAATTCAATTTCATTGGTTTTTATCTTGAGACAGTGGAGCACTCGTTACGCCATTCATACTTGCCAACAATTAATTGGCTATTGATTGCGCTACATTATCACGGTCAGTTTTACCGCGGCCATTTAATTGTCCTTATCCAAATAGCTTAATCACCACTTGGTTTTAGATACAATCATTGGGCAGGCCTCACCTCCAATACTACTATTTCTAATATTTGCTGGAAGCTGTGTTTTTGGTAAACAGTCGGCACTCCCTCTTTTCTGCGACCATTTAATCCACGATTGATTACGGGATTAAGTGGTACCCCTTCTTGCGAACTTACGGGGTTATTTTGCCGAGTTCCTTAAGATAAATTTTACCATCACTTTACGCCCACTTGAGTCAGTTTATAGTACAGTCCTCATCCAATAATTATTTCTTGGCCCATTAGAGCGTAGATTATTGGATAACCCATTAAGAATTTGCTTTGGCAGTGTCTCTTAGGGGCTGTCTAACCCAATTAGGATTACCCTTTAATTGGAACCCTTAGGCGGTGATCAGTGTTTCTCACACTGTTTTTTACTCATGTTCGCATTATCACTACTGATACACGCTTTCGCTAGTTTTATACAGTACGTTCTGCTACCATATACATTATTCAGAGTTTCGGTTAAAACTTAAGCCACCTTAATTTTTGGGATCTATAAATTCATTGAGTGAACTGTTACGTAATCTTACAAAGATGGCTGGCTCCAAGCCTACTTCCTCATTGTCTTAATTGATAGATTCCCTTTTACACTTAGAGTTTTTTCGTGACCTTAACTTCTGATCTGGGCTGTTTCCCTCTCGACAATAGACCTGGTCGCCTATTGTCTGTCTACCATACTTAAATTCTTCCACATTCAGAGTTTAGTTGATGTGGCCGGCTTAGTGCCTCCAACATCATCTAGTGCTTTACAATGTAAGAATAATGTATGATGCTCTACTTATATAGATTTCGCAGAAAACCAGCTATTTCCAAGTTCGATTAGCATTTCACTGCTAGTCACAGATCATCCGAGATTTTTGCTACAATCACCGGTTCGTTCCTTCACTAACTGTTAAATTAGCTTCAAACTGTCCATGACTAGATCACTTGGTTTCGGGTTAAATTTGACTGAAATGTTTCGCTCTATTAAAACTTGCTTTCGCTACACCTTCGTTTATCAACTTAAGTTTGCCAAATCTTATTCTCGCGAACCCATTATACAAAAGGTACGTGTTTACACACTGCTTGTAAGTTAACGAATTTCAGGCTCTGTTTCACTTCATATCCATTTACCTCTAGGGCTTTAGGATATTTACTCTCTTTCAACTTTCCTTCACAGTACTTGTTCACTATCGGATTGTTCCAATATTTAGTCTTAGATGTGTGATTCACCTATCTTCAAATAGTTCTACTATAAAGACTTTAGGATAGATCTACGGGACTCATACCCTCTTTGGATTTTGATCTATCTAAAAATCCGCTTTCGCTCGCCGCTACTTACGGAATCTCGCTTGATTTCTTTTCCTCCTGGTACTAAGATGTTTCAGTTCCCAGGGTTACTTTTTATTGGTTTCCCGTGTGGATATTCGACATTCACAATTTCTTATAGTCGACATTTCGTTTTTTTTTACGTCCATTTGGAACAACCTAGTCATCCATTCGTTACTCGTTAATACTAACTTTTA